AGTGAGGGATTATGGGACAAAAAATAAATCCACTTGGTTTCAGACTTGGTACAACTCAAAGTCATGATTCTATTTGGTTTGCACAACCAACAAATTATTCCGAGAATCTAAAAGAAGATAAAATAATACGAGATTGTATCAAGAATTATATACAAAAAACGATAAGAATATCCTCTGGTGTCGAGGGAATTGGACGGATAAAGATTCAAAAAAGAGGCGATTTGATTCAAGTCATAATCTATATGGGACTTCCAAAGTTATTCATAGAGGGTAAGCCTCGAAGAATCGAAGAATTACAGACGAATGTGCAAAAAAAACTGAATTGTGTGAACCGAAAAATCAACATTGCAATTACAAGAATTCCAAATGCTTATAGAGACCCTAATATTCTTGCAGAATTTATAGCCGGACAATTAAGGAATAGGATTTCGTTTCGTAAAGCAATCAAAAAAGCTATTGAATTAGCTGAACAGGCAGGTACAAAAGGAGTTCAAGTACAAATTGCGGGACGTATCGACGGAAAAGAAATTGCACGTGTCGAATGGCTCAGAGAAGGTAGGGTTCCTTTACAAACCATTCGAGCTAAAATTGATTATTGTTCCTATCCAGTTCGAACTATTTATGGGGTATTAGGGATCAAAGTTTGGATATTTCTAAACAAAGAATAATAAACTTTTCCTTATCTTTAACGTTCCATCTTTCGATAAAAAAAAAATGAAGAATTCTTACTACATTCTTATTCCAAAAGAATAAATGACAAATTTTATAAGATTGAATAAAAAATTTGATTAATCATTTTATAGTGAAGGAATTGCTATGCTTAGTGTGCGACTCGTTGGTTTTTTTTAGAGTAGTTCAATTTAAACAAAAATTCTACGAATTTATGAATTTTATTAATAAAGAACTAATAACCTACTCATCGCTTCGCATTATCTGGATATAAAGAACCGTCAAAATAAAAAATCGAAAGAAAGATATATGTGGTGATATAATTATAGCAACTGAAATCAAATATTTCATAAAAAAGAAATAAAAACGAATCTGATTATGAGTTGTGAAGCAATAAGAATATACAGATAAATGAAGGGGTGAAAGAAAGAGAGAAAAAAAGATATCAATGATATAGAATTCTAATATGTAAAGGTCTATGGGTCATCTCATAAAAGGTAGTGTAATAAAGCATCCATATTCAAGATTCATCCATATATGGATGAATCTATTCCTAGAATAAACGAATTAAGAGCCGCGAATCAACAAAACTGAGAAGGTTGATTCAACAAAAAAGAATAAAATAAGAAAATCTTATAAAAATTAAATCTTATTACAGAGGCTCCATTGTAGAATTCAGACCTAACCATAAATCTAAAAGCGATGGGAACGACGGAACCTGCGAATACCTAAGATTTTTAAAAAATTAAAAACAAATCTTAATGATTCATTAGGTGGGATGGCGGAAGGAACTAAGAACCAATTCATTGTTTTTTGAAGAGTTGTGGGCTAACCCTACATTAGATCTGAAATTGATAATGAAAGAGTAAATATTCGCCCGCGAAATTTTTGATTTTTTGGAATTTAGAAATCTTTGCCAATTCGATATTATTGATAATAAAAAGAAAAGACAAATAGAGATTCGTTAGAACCTTATACCAAAACAACTAAGAATACATATTTCGTTATATATCAAAGCAAGGTATACAAATTTCGAATAGATCAATTCTATGAAATGTCAAAAAATGCCGCGATTGTATTATCTTTTTATTTTTATTTTATAGCTTAAATATTTTTGAATGGATTCATTCGCGAGGAGCCGTATGAGGTGAAAATCTCATGTACGGTTCTGTAATAGAGATGGAATTGAGAAACAACCATCAACTATAACCCCCAAAGAACCAGATTCCGTAAACAACATCGAGGAAGAATGAAAGGAAGAGCCTATCGAGGTAATACTATTTGCTTCGGAAAATATGCTCTTCAGGCACTTGAGCCCGCTTGGATCACATCTAGACAAATAGAAGCGGGGCGGCGGGCAATGTCACGAAATGTCCGTCGGGGTGGACAAATATGGGTACGGATATTTCCAGACAAACCTGTTACAGTAAGACCTACCGAAACGCGTATGGGTTCGGGAAAAGGATCTCCCGAATATTGGGTAGCTGTCGTTAAACCCGGCAAAATACTTTATGAAATGGGCGGGGTCCCAGAAAATATAGCTAGAAAGGCTATTTCAATAGCAGCATCCAAAATGCCTATACGAACTCAATTCATTCTTTCAGAATAATCATTAGAACGAAAGAGGTCTTTAGTATGAAAAAATTTGCAATTGTGGGTTTCTTTTTTTTTTTTGAACACAGAATATTTTTTTTACTTCAACTTTTTGACTGAAACATAAAAAAAAATGATATGATTCAACCTCAAACCTATTTAAATGTAGCCGATAATAGTGGAGCCCGCGAATTGATGTGTATTCGAATCATAGGAGCTAGTAATCGACGGTATGCTTATATTGGTGACATTGTTGTTGCTGTAATCAAAAAAGCAGTACCAAATACGCCTTTAGAAAGATCCGAAGTGATCAGAGCTGTCATTGTACGTACTTGTAAAGAACTCAAACGTAGTAACGGTATAATAATACAGTATGATGATAATGCTGCGGTTCTAATTGATAAAGAAGGAAATCCAAAAGGAACTCGAATTTTTTGCGCAATAGCCCGAGAATTGAGACAGCTCAATTTCACTAAAATAGTTTCATTAGCACCTGAGGTATTATAATACAAGATCGTGATATGGATATCTTTTTTATGAATTGAATGAAATTAATTAAATGAAATAGATTAATTAATAGATTAGATTTCATGAATATATTAGATCTCACATAGATACCTTGTGTACTTGTGTAATGATTATTATATATTCTCAATATGATTCTATTTTATCAATCTGATTCTATTAAGATTATATCTTATAAATATTAGATCTTCTAAATATTAAAAGTATATATTTAGAAGTAATTAGAAGTATATATTAAGTATTAGAAGTAGTAAGTTATTATATTATTTCCAATTTTTTAATTAATATTTCAAAAAAGAAATACAAATAATAATAGATAGAAAAAAAGAAAAAGGAATGAAATATATATATTCAAAATAAAAATTCGAATTCTGAATTCTATTTTTTTTATAGAATTCAGAATTCGAATTCCATATGAGATTATATATCTAGTTTCTAATGATTCAGTAGTTCATTTTCTAATATTCTATTTTTTTTTTAGTTTTAGAGTATTCGATATATATTTACATAATCCTATTTAGGATAAGATTTTCTATATATAGAGTATTATTATATTCTCATATTCAATATTAGATATTTTATTGAATCAAAAAATAAAAAATAGAAAAATGGGAGCACGTTGATTATATTGAAAGTAAGGAGGAACAATCATTTTAATTTATCATGGGTAAAGATACCATCGCTGATATAATAACCTTGATACGCAATGCTGACATGAATAGAAAAAGAACAGTTCAAATACCACTTACTAATATCACCGAAAACATTGTGAAAATACTTTTACAAGAGGGTTTTGTTGAAAACGTCAGAAAACATCGGGAAAGCAACAAATACTTTTTAGTTTTAACTCTACGATATAGAAGAAATAGGAAAGGATCATATAAAACTTTTTTAAATTTAAAACGGATCAGTACACCTGGTCTACGAATCTATTCTAACTATCAACGAATTCCTAGAATTTTAGGAGGGATGGGGATTGTAATTCTTTCTACTTCTAGAGGTATAATGACCGATCGAGAGGCTCGATTAGAAAGAATCGGCGGAGAAGTTTTATGTTATATATGGTAATTTTTCTGATATCCGAATTCTATGAAAAACTTCTATCCATTCTTGTGAATGGAGAGAGAAAACACAGATTTCGAACTCCTCATACATTAGTGAATGCGTGAAGAGGATTTTACTAGAATAGAACAAAATTCATGAAGATTTAATTACTGAATCACTTCTAAGGGTATGTTCCAGGTTCCTTTATAGAAAAAATAGAATTCAAATAAGATTCTAGGATATGTTTCCATTCCAACAAAATTCGACGTACTCTTCTTTTATATGTATACGACCGGGAAAGTAAAAAATGTATATAAGTCACTTAATTTAATTAGACTATTTTTTAACGTCCACATTTTTTTAGGGGGCACAATTAGAAGTTAAAAATGTAAGGAAACCCTATTTTCTTCCAATATAAATAAATAGATTCGGTATTAAGTTAAGGAATAAGAAATATGAAAATAGGAGCCTCTGTTCGTAAGATTTGTGAAAAATGTCGATTGATCCGCAGGCGAGGGCGAATTATAGTAATTTGTTCCAATCCAAGACATAAACAAAGACAGGGATAATATTTTCACAAAAAAGGGCTTTCTATTTATAAAGAAAGTACCAAATGCACAAATAAATTGATATTCAAATTCAAATAAAAAAATCTTATTAATATTCAATTCATATTTAATTGAATTAAATATGAAATCATAAAAATAGAATAATTTAGATTCTATATTAGAATCTATTCTATGTTATAAGTATTATAAGAAATGTTATTGCTTGATAGTTCTAAGATTCTATATTAATAGAATGATAGAATACAATGAATATAGAAAATATAGAATTTTCATCCTAGTTAGAAAATAGTAAAGAATCCTTTTTTGACAGGAAATGGATATATCCATATATTTCGGACTTATATTTTTAAAAATAATAAAATATGGCAAAACCTATACCAAAAATTGGTTCACGTAAAAATGGACGTATTGGTTCGCGTAAGCATCCTCGTAAAATACCAAAGGGAGTTATTTATGTTCAAGCTAGTTTCAACAATACCATTGTAACTGTTACAGATGTACGGGGTCGGGTGATTTCTTGGTCCTCTGCCGGTTCGTGTGGATTCAAGGGTACACGAAGGGGGACACCGTTTGCCGCTCAAACCGCAGCAGGAAATGCTA